GCAAAACAAATTGCTTTTCGGCAAGCCCTAAGCAAGCCCCCTCTGTTTCAGAGCGATAATCTGGAAGGGAGTACGAATTAGATAAAATGAGGAAATAGAGGTCTTTAATAGATAGTAATTTCTCTTTTTTAGTGATTTCTCTCTTTCCGTTTTTATTTACGAAAGTTACCAAAAGAAAAAAAAAGAAAAGAATAGGACTTTTTCTTTTTTTCTTATTCCTACACGTTCCCATCCCTTGGGATGTTACTACGTATTTTGCTTATCTTTAATCTTTCCCGATTCGAAATCAGAATCAATTTATTGGATTGCTTTCTCAACAGTGTTCGATCAAAATCCCTTTTTGACTCTGCGCCATTCATTCCACTATTATTAGTGAGGAATATTGGAATAATACCTTCGTATTTATCGAGATAGGGGACATAATTCACATGGATATAGTAAGTCTCGCTTGGGCTGCTTTAATGGTAGTCTTTACATTTTCCCTTTCACTCGTAGTATGGGGAAGAAGTGGGCTCTAGAAGTATTACTAATTGAGTTGAGGAATCAAACTATATCAAATCAATTGTTTTACAGATCGTTTCGAATGCGTTTTAAACTAATTCAATTCAAACCAAGATAAAATATCTGAATTGAATTTCGAATCCAATTGGACTCGAATGGAAAAATCTATGAGTAGGAATGATACTCTTTTAATCAAAGAGAGATTTCAGCGATTCCCGTGTTTGTATTTTGAAAAGAAAGGGATTCATAGGATTGGAAATTTATTCCAACCTAAAATTTTTCCAAATTGATTTTATTTTAATCAATGGAATGGGCTCTTACTATCTTTATAGATGAATACTGAGGAAGATCGGACCTTTTTTTGATTTCTTTCCCTCTTTATTGTTCCAAGAAGAAGTTATTTTTTTTGTTAAGTGTATACGTACTTTCTGTGAGAAATGATATAGAGCTAGTGGTTGTCTAACGCGAGACTATGCATATGCAATAATATGCTTGGAGAGGCACATATTGGGTATTTCCCACTTGGTTTCTAATTTTAGAAAGGCGATTTGTGCTTTTTCGACTTATTTCGTAGCATGGTTCAGGTGTTAAAAATTAGTGAGGCTTTTTCTTCCTTTTTAGTTAGTTAGTATTAGTTAGTAAAAAAAAAAAAAAAGGAATTCTAAGATTTGAACAAATAGATGTAGCAAATTTGGTGTTATGTCAATTCCATACAATGTATGGAATTACTATACACATATAGCAAAGAAAATATTGTAGATTGATTTATCCAAACTTTAGCCTTTATCTTTATTTTAGCTTACACCTTTCTAGACTTACACTAAGAGATAGATAGTATGGTAAGAAAGAAATAGATGAATCTTTCTTTCTACCATACTATCAAATTCATAGAATACTGCCGATTAGAGTTCGCTGATTTCATTTAAATTAAGACACGAAATAGGAATCCTTTTCTTTTGACTTCATCCATTTCTGATAAAAAATCAGAAGGAACGTTTCATTCAATTGAATTTTCAAATTCATTTGAATTAATCATTTTGGCTGACTGTTTTTACGTAAATGATAAGTAGAAAAGCGGTAGGAACTAGAATGAATAGTGCAGTAGCAATAAATGCAAGAATATTTACTTCCATAATCTCATCGGTTTTTTTACTTGGCAATAATTCGGGATTTAATCCCCTAGAGATGATAAACCTTTCGTCTGTAAATTCAATGAATAAATTACCTCTCAATGATCTTGAATCGGATCAATATCATTGAATAACAATATCGGATCTATCAAATCAATTCGTCGTCGAGACTTGAATAGTATAACATAGGAAGTTCTTTTATCCATATCGAATCCAAATTTGGATTCCGGAATCAATCAATCAAAATTCCTTTTTTTCTCGTCCGTTTCCTTGCTTTGTTCTATAACCTACCTCGGGTCTTTCTTGTGATGAAGTATCATCAGATTACCCCTCCGATTCGATTAATCAAATCGTTACAAACCTAAAAAAAAAAACAAAGAAAAAAGCCAAATGAAAAAAAGAAATAAAGACTCCTTTTTCTTTTGGGAATGAGATTATTCCCCCCGACACTCTTTCATAGTTTAATTCATAGAAACGAAAAATGAACTGATGTTTTTATTGGATCTTGGATCTGTCGGGACTGGCGGGGCTCGAACCCGCAGCTTCCGCCTTGACAGGGCGGTGCTCTGACCAATTGAACTACAATCCCAGGGAAATAAGGGATCTAGCAGAAATTTTGCTTCTTTTTTATCCTCGTATGAGGTATCTCTGAAGCACAAGAGGGGTTATACCGTCTCATGGTAGATTGGCGAATTATTGGGCCGAGCTGGATTTGAACCAGCGTAGACATATTGCCAACGAATTTACAGTCCGTCCCCATTAACCACTCGGGCATCGACCCAGGAAGAATCAATTTTAGGCTTATTGGTAATCCATAATTACCTTCCTTTCGTATTACCCTACCCCCAGGGGAATTCGAATCCCCGCTG